TGGAGGAAAGTGAGGGAAATGGCCGATACTACTGGAAGGATTCCTCTTTGGCTGATAGGTACTGTAGCTGGTATTCCTGTGATCGGTTTAATAGGTATTTTCTTTTACGGTTCATATTCCGGATTGGGTTCATCTCTGTAGTAATCAGATGAACCGGATTGTAGACATGAAAAAGTAAGAACTCAGCGGTACCTTACGGCTCTAATAAAAGAAAGGGGGTAAGGTACCGCTAAGTTCTTACTCTTAGAGTGAGATGCGCCTTTGATCTATTCCATAACATACAAATTGGAAAGTTATCTAGTCAACATAATCAAAATATTCTATTCGTAGAAATAACAAAATAGATCCTTTGCTCTGATCTTTCAAACCACTCTATTCCTTTGTTTCTTATGATGTTTTTGAACAATGGAATTGAATCTATTTCTATTGATTGATTTCTAGGCTCTCAAGAAAGAATCAATTTATTTTCTGAATAATTATATGGATTGAAATATGGATTTAAACAGCTAAGACGTCCTGTAAATTATTTCTATACTAAACTAATAGAACCTTACTCTATAAAAAAAAGATAAAAAAAAACTGTGATGAAATAAAAAAAAAGGATTTGGGTATGCGTAAAAATAGAATCTAATCCGCTTTTCAAACAAAAAAGTCAAAGTCAATTTTTTTGTTTGAAGAATTTTTCTTTTTTTTTATAATATAAAAGAAAAATTGAAATTAAGTTATACGTTAAAGTTAATTGAATAATAGAAGAAGTTCCATTTGCTCAATGAATTACTCACCCCTAACCCTTTTTGTTTGTCTACTACTTTTTATGAATCTAAACAAAGGAGTTCCAATAGACCCGGAAAAGAAGAAATAGTAATCTTTGACGAACAAGAGAAAAATCATTATTATTTCGATACAAGACGACACAAGAAAGGGTAGAAAGTCCTTTTTCTTGTGTCGAATAGAAGATTAGGAAGACTTACAATCCCTCCTAGAAGTATCTGTTCCTTTCATTTATCCCGTCCTTACCTTGTATCCTCTTACATTGTTTTTGTATCCCTATTGTCTAGTGCTAGGAATGGGAGACAAGTAATGAATTCCATACATCTCGCAAAAACAGTATAAACAAAGGGATTTACAGAATTTTTTGATCATACATATTTAATCGTATTGATCGACAAGAATTCCGCACTTTTTACCAACTTGATGATAAGGAATCTCTGGATCTAGAAATTCATTTCGTATAATTGAACCTTTTCAAACTGTTTCTTTTTAAGAACTAAAAAAATTTGTGCTAAAATAACAGACGCCAAGAAGAACAAAAGGCCTTGAGCGCGTAATGGATCTTGAAGCACTATTTCGGCATCTCCCTGACCAAACCCCCCTACATTAGGATTGCTTGTTAACGGTTGATCAAGCTTGATGGATTCGCCTTCTGAAACAAGAAGTTCTGGTCCTGGAGGTATAATATCAACCACTTGGTGTCCATCCGATGCATCAACTATGGTTATTTCATATCCTCCTTTTTCTTTACGTACTATTTTGCTTACTATACCCGCGGATGTAGCATTATAGACTGTATTGTTACTCTTGCTCCCATCAGGATAAATCTGACCCCTTCCCCTGTTCCCACCTACATATATGGGATATTTTAAGAAGTGAGCGTCTTTCTTCGTAGCAGGGTCGGGGGAAAGAATAGGAAAGACGATTTCACTATATTTCTGACCCGGAACAGGACCTATGACAAGAATATTTCCTTTATTGGGACGATAATTCTGAAAAGACAGATTTCCTATCTTTTCTTTCACCTCGGGAGAAATACGATCGGGGGGGGCTAATTCGAACCCCTCGGGTAAAATAAGAACAGCCCCCACATTCAAAGACCCTTTTTTACCATTAGCAAGAACTTGTTTCAGTTGCTTATCATAAGGAATTCGAACAACTGCTTCAAATACAGTATCAGGAAGTACAGCTTGCGGAACTTCAATATCCACAGGCTTATTAGCTAAATGGCAATTGGCACATACAATTCGCCCAGTTGCTTCTCGTGGATTTTCATAACCTTGCTGCGCAAAAATGGGATACGCATTTGAAATAGATGTTCGAGTTATTACATATATCATGATCGATACAGAAATAGATCGAGTGATCCGTTCCTTTACCCAGGAAAAAGTATTTCTATTTTGCATGATCCAATCGTTGATCCAGGAATTTCTACAATAAATTAGATAGGTAGCTAGTATAGTTCCCTATCCACAAGTCTGCCATTGTACTGAAATAATTCTACTGAAATAGTACGAATACCTTGAAGAGGTAGAAGTATAAAGAAAAAGTCAAATGGAAAATGCTTTCTTTATACGCGAATCAAAATTTTGATTGATATCAGGAGATCAAATAAGTTCTTCATTCATTCATTGAATGATAAATGACTACAAGCGAAGGAGATATGCGATTTAAAAAGCGGAAGATACAATATTTCACAATTGTATCTAGAATAACTGGAAAAGTAGAAACAAGACCAGATATAATTTGGTCGTTATGAGCCAATCCAAAATCATTGTAGATTGAACCAATCATTAGTTCCCAACCATGTGTCGAGTGAAATCCGATCCATAAATCAGTAACTAAAAGAATCGAAAAAGCTTTTATTGTGTCACTTAAGTTATAGAAGAATTCCTGAACCCAAGAGTTAAAAATGACAAGTTCTTCATTACCCAAAATAAAATAACCACTTAGAATAGCGAAACAGATTATATTTGTCGAAAAATGCAAAATGATATGGAGATGATACTCATTGTGTGTTTTGACCAATTGTATCGTTTCCTTGTGTATTCCTATACGAAGCTTTTGTATATGTGTCTCTGGGTATTCTTTTATCATTTCGTCCAACAAGAAAAGTTCTTCTAATTCTAGGAATTTTTCTAGAACATTTTTCTCTTGAATATCATTCAAAAAAGTTTCGGATTGTCTAGTATTCCACCAATTAATAACCCAAGGTTCCAGACTTTTTTGAAAGGAGAGAGAGACCGACCAGGGCAAAAATACTATAGATGCAAGATATGGGAGGGAAGTCAATGCTTTCTTTTTTTTCATTTTTTATTTGTGCATTGTTAATGAACTGCTTCATTTATCAACTCTATTTGATCTGATGTTTCTCTAAAGCACAAGTTCTATAACAAGGTATCGAACCTATGGATCTATTCCCATTTTTGTATATTTGTTAAAATAATTTAGTCCTTAGATCTAGAAGGAATATAGAAATAGAATAAGCGCCCCTTTTCGGATGAAAAAAAAACTAGAAATATATATCAAAAATATATATATGAAAGTAAATAGATAAAGGAAATAAGATTTCCGGATATCTCAATCGGACAAATTCGAAAGAATTTCATCTGCATTTGTTCCTTTCGATAAATACTCCAAAAATCTACTTGAAGTAACGAATTGGATTTCAAGACAAAAAACCCTCCCGGATTAATTCCATTAATTATTTCGAAATGTTGCACCGTCTAAGCACAGTACAGGAATACGATAACGATATCAGTTCAAAATCTGAGGCCTAACCTAAAAGAATGAATTCTGTATTACGAAAAAAATATTCGGATATTTGATGAATTCATACTTAGTTCGGTTCATTTCAAAATACTTCAATTGGTACGCGCAAGAAATAGGCCAATTCGGCAGCTTTTTTCTCAATTTCTCGCGGAGTCAAATTCTCATCAGTACGCGTCAAGGGAATGGTTCCTTGGCCTCTGATTTCCATATAAAGAATACGACGAGGAAAAAGACCCTCTTTAACCTCCATTCTGATTGATTGTATATCTTTCATAAAGAAGCGAAGGAAGATGCGACGATTTATTCCAGGGAATCCCCAACGAAAAATACACATTATTCCTTCTTTTCTATCGAATCGGTCATAACCACTACCTACATTCCATGAAATTGTGCACCACAAATAGGAACTAATGAATAGACCCGCGATCCCATAGAAAGACATCACGATCCCTTGTGGAAAAAAAATGATTTGCTGAGATGGAAATCCGGGTATCAGATTCCTACTAAGATAACTGGAAGTTCCAACCAATAAGAATCCTAGTGAACCTAAAAAAAGGATACAGGCCCAGAAAAAATTACTTGCTTTTCGAGACCCTCGTATAAGCTCTATCCATATATGTTCTGATCGCCAGTTCATACTATACTAGATCCAGTTGCATTCGATTGGAATTGAGAAAAAAAAATTGACTTTTCTTGATGCCGAAGTAACTTTCATCAACTAGCACTAGTCTGATATGAACCATTAGGAGTAATTGGTTAGATACATTGACTTTCTATTATAAAAATATTCGCCGATCATTTTTAACCAGATATACCCGTATATCCATGCATTTATGCAGATATCATGTATCCGCATGCCTTTCATTTGTATTCGTAAAAAGCCACATATTGTACCATATTACACTCAAAAAATATCTGTATTATGATTCAGTGTTGAAATAAATTAATGAAATTTGGTCCCATCCGATATGATATCGTATCTAGACAATCTTATTTTTTTGGACATGAAGAAATAAAGAAGCCATTGCAATCGCCGGAAATACTAGGCCCACTAAAGGGACAAAAATAGAGGGTAAGTTAAGATCTGTCATAGAATGGGTACCTCGATTTAATATTTGTACCTATTATAAAGATATCTTATGATAAGTATAAACTATTATAAATAATATTTAAGTAATTAATAAGTGCAAGGAATGAGAACTAAATGAAGTGTACCTATTCATCTTTCTACACGAATATGTATGATAATGCGATTTAAGTTTAAGAAATTTTATATTATCCCATCCTTTTTTTTCTTTTATTCTTTCTATCTTTCGAAAAAAAAAAAAGTTTTTTATTAATTTATTATTTATTAAAATTAAAGAGTTTATTATAAGTTCGCGACTATAACTAAACTAATTCAATCCAACAAACAGGGATTTCTAGTAAAAAATGGGAGTTCTTGTTAAACATAGAAA